TGTTCGAGTGGATACTGCTACTTCTTCTCGAACCATACTAATATTATTGTTTGATCAGATCATTGAATCATTTATTTCTATTGCAATCCATTCAATTTTTATTTCTACACACGTCTTTTTTTAGGAGGCCTACATCCATTATGTGGCATAGGGGTTACGTCACGTACGAAACTTAATAGTATACCACTTCTACGAATGGCTCGTAATGCTGCATCTCTTCCGAGACCAGGGCCTTTTATCATGACTTCTGCTCGTTGCAGACCCTGATCCACTGCCGTACGAATAGCATTTCCTGCTGCGGTTTGAGCAGCAAATGGTGTCCCTCTTCTTGTGCCTCTGAATCCACAAGTACCAGCGGAGGACCAAGAAACCACCCGACCTATTACATCTGTAACAGTCACAATGGTATTGTTGAAACTCGCTTGAACATGAATAACTCCTTTTTGTATTCTACGTCCATTCTTACGTGAACCAATTCTTGGTATAGCTTTTGTCATATTTTATCATCTCATAAATATGAGTCAGAGATATACGGATATATCCATTTCATGTCAAAACAGATCCTTTATTTGTACATCGGACCGTTTAGAAAGTCCCTTGTTAGAAAGATTACCCCTGTCTCTGTTTATGTTTCGGATTGGAACAAATTACTATAATTCGTCCCCGCCTACGGATCAGTCGACATTTTTCACAAATTTTACGAATGGAAGCCCTTATTTTCATATTTGTTATTCCTTAATTCCAAATATACTCCTTGGAAGAAAATAAGTCTCTTGAAATTTTGAACCTCGAATTGTATTCCCATGAAAGGAATGTTTAAATTCAAATAAAAAGCCGCCTAATCATTCGACTCTTTGTTGCGAAGTCTATAAATTATACGTCCCCTAGTTGAATCATAACGACTTACTTCGATTTTGACTCTATCTCCTGGTAGTATCCGGATAAAACTCCGTCGGATCCTCCCCGAAACATAACCTAGAATCAGATCTTCATTGTCTAAACGAACTCGGAACATACCATTGGGAAGTGATTCAGTAATTAAACCTTCGTGAATCAATTTTTGTTCTTTCATTCCAGGTAACCCCCTTGAAGTATCAACTAATGGAGGAGGAGTAATAGTAGACAATTCGTCTTTCCTCTCTTTTTCCCAAATAGCAAGTTACGGATCAAATTCGGATACCAGAAGGATCACCAGATATAATACAAAATTTCTCCCCCAATTCTTTCTAGTCGAGCTTCTCGATCTGTCATTATACCTCGAGAAGTAGAAAGAATTACGACCCCCATTCCACCTAAAATCCTAGGAATTCGTTGATGGTTGGAATAGATTCGTAGACCGGGACGACTGATACGCTTTAAAATATTTCTATATGTTCCTTTCCTATTCCTTCTATGTCGCAGGGTTGAAACCAAAAAATATTTGTTGTTTTCCCTATGTTTCCTAACATTTTCAATAAACCCTTCTTGTAGAAGTATTTTAACAATGTTTTCGGCGATATTAGTAGATGCTATTCGAACCGTTCCTTTTTTATCCATGTTAGCATTTCTTATAGAAGTTATTATATCGGCAATAGTGTCCCTACCCATGACGAACTAAAATTATGGGTGCCTTCCAGTTTTGATATAATCAACATGTTCCTTTTTTTTTTTTCATTTTTTCTTATTTATTTATGAATTATTAAAGGTATATGCGTGAGACACAATCTACTAACGTGATCTATTTCAGAGACCTGACTATACTCTATCACGGTCTCATCTACTAGTATTTATAAGACTTCAGGAGCTAATGAGACTATTTTAGTGAAATTCAACTGTCTCAATTCCCGCGCGATCGCTCCAAAAACTCGAGTTCCTTTTGGATTTCCTTCTTGATCAATGACAACTGCTGCATTGTCATCATATCGTATTATCATACCGTTGTCGCGTTTGAGTTCTTTACATGTACGTACAATTACAGCTCTGATCACTTCTGATCTTTCGAGAGGCATATTGGGCACTGCTTCTTTGATTACAGCAACAATAACGTCACCAATATGAGCATATCGTTGATTACTAGCTCCTATGATTCGAATACACATCAATTCTCGAGCCCCGCTGTTGTCCGCTACATTCAAATGGGTCTGAGGTTGAATCATATCATTTTTTTTTTGAATCTGCTCTTTCAATGCAAAAGGCAAAGGAAAAAGAGAGAAATATTGTCTGCCCAGAAATCCAAAAATCTGCGATTGTATTTTTCATCACAAATACCCTTCACATACCTATCACGCGATAATGAATTGAGTTCGTATAGGCATTTTGCACGCAGCTATTGAAATAGCTGCTCTGGCTACAGTTTCTGATACTCCGCCCATTTCATAAAGTATTCGACCGGGTTTAACGACAGATACCCAATATTCGGGAGATCCTTTCCCCGAACCCATACGTGTTTCGGTAGGTCTTACTGTAACGGGTTTGTCGGGAAATATACGTACCCATATTTTTCCACCACGGCGTGCATATCGTGTCATTGCTCGTCGTCCTGCTTCTATTTGTCTAGATGTGATCCAAGCGGGTTCAAGTGCCTGAAGAGCGTATCTGCCGAAACAAATATGATTGCCTCGATAAGATATTCCCTTCATTCTTCCTCTATGTTGTTTACGGAATCTGGTTCTTTTGGGGTTATAGTTGATGGTTGTTTCTCAATCCCATCTCTACTGCAGAACCGGACATGAGAGTTTCTTCTCATCCAGCTCCTCGCGAATGAAATGATTCAATAATATTACGTATATGTATTTATTGAATGAATAATACACTGAATCATGGAATTTATTGATATTTAATCTGTCACACGGGAAGCCGTATAGTATATAGTATATACGGCTAGACGGATATTTCTATTTTATTTATATGGGATAATGCCTTTCTTTTGAAAATGAATCCTTGACCTTTACCGAATCTGTCAAAATACTGCAATCCAATAATGGTTTCGCGGGCGAATATTGACTCTTTCCATATTTGCTTCATTCGTAGGGTGAACCCATGACCTATCAGAAGAAATTAATTGGTTCCTGGTTGATTCCGCCATCCCACCCAATGAATCATTAGGATTCGTTTTCAATAGAATCTTCCGCAGTCACAGGTTTCGTCGTTCCCATAGCTTTTCCATTAATGGCTAGGCCTGAACTATGCAATGGAGCTCCTAATTAAATTCGTTCCCGAGCCAATCTCCTCAGTCTCTATTGACTCGGGGCTCTTTATTATTTGTATTTTTCTTATGAACCGTATTCATCTAATTATGGACGAATCAGTATTGATGCTTTATCACACTGCCTTTTATGATATGATGTGATTGATAGACCATACATATTGGAATCATATATCATGGAGATTCTCCTTCTCTCTTTCTCTCGCCCTTCCAGTTACCCACATCCCTCTATTTTTCTTTCCAACCTATAAATGGATTTTTCCTTTATGGAAAAAAAAAAAGATTTCAGTTGCTACAACTATATGATCGATACATCATATGGCGACTGCTTCCTTGGATCTCGATAATACAAAGCAATGAGTTGGTTACTAGTTCTTATAGTTATTAGTTAGGGGCTGGTCTGTTTTTTGAATCCCAACTTTAAATAAAAAACCAACGAGTCACACACTAAGCATAGCAGTTCCACCAAAAGGTCAATCGAATTTTTATTCAACCTTATAGAATTAGAATTGCTCATTTTTCATTTTTTTTTTTTATTGAAGTGAAAAGGAATAGTTTGTAGTTTTTGTTCTATCACTGAATAGAATGGCAAGCAAAGGAAGGGTCCATTATTGCTCGTCTACAAATATCCAAATTTTGATGCCCAATGCCCCATAGGCAGTTCGAACTGTATAGGAACAATGATCAATTTTAGCTCGAATGGTTTGGAGGGGAACCCTACCTTCTCTGATCCATTCGACACGTGCAATTTCTTTTCCGTCGATACGCCCTGCAATTTCCACTTGAATTCCTTTTGTGTCTGCTTGTTCAGTTAATTCAATAGCTTTTTTCATTGCCTTTCGAAACGAAACCCTATTCTTTAATTGTAGAGCTATATATTCTGCAAGAATATTAGGTTGTCCATAAGGTTTTGCAACTCTTGTAATAGCAATGTTAAGTCTCCGATTCACAGAATGAAGCCCCTTTTGTACATTGATCTGCAATTCTTCGATTCCTCGTGTTTGGCCTTCTATTAACAAATTTGGGAATCCAATATAGATTATGACCTGGATCAAGTCCATTTTTTTTTGAATCTCTATATGTGCAATTCCAATTCCTTCGAAACTTGAAGATACTCTTATATTTTTTTGTACATATATCTTGATACAATCCCGTATTTTTTCATCTTCCTGGAGACCTATGTAATAACTTTTTGGTTGTGCGAACCAAAGGGAACGATGACTTTGGTTTTCGCCAAGGCGGAAACCAAGTGGATTTATTTTTTGACCCATCTTTTTTTTCTCTCTCTCTCTCCTTCTCTATATATCTTTCTATTATAGGATCTCTCCATACATTTTTTGTTTCTAAAAATATATCCTGATCTGTTTTCTTTTTAGAGCTATCCTTCAATACAATAATTATATGACAGGCGGGTCTTTCTATCGGATAACTACGTCCTCTAGCCCTGGGTTTTAACTTTTTCACGATAGTACCCCCATTGACTTCGGCTTTACTAATGACTGAATCAGCTTCGTTGAAACTTTTATTGTGACTAGCATTTGCTGCTGCAGAATAAACCAGTTTAAAAATGGGATAAAATGCTCGATAAGGCATGAGTTCCAGTAACATAAGTGTTTTCTCGTAGGAATGCCCACGAATCTGATCAATGACTCTTCGTGCTTTGTGAGCAGACATACATATACGTTGAGCTAAAGCTTGTACTTGTGTACTCGAGCTCCTCTTCATCTTCTGCTTTTTCAAGGTCTTCTTCCACTTTCTCCACTTTGACATAAGATAAGGTTCGCCTCCCGCCAATGAACGATGAGCCCCTATTTCACTTTATTTTATTAACGGAGAGATCTAGTATCGTTTCTCGCGTGTCCCTGGAAAGTAAGAGTAGGTGCAAATTCTCCTAATTTTTGACCCACCATACGATCCGTTATATAAATAGGTAAATGCGCCTTTCCATTATGAATGGCAATTGTATTGCCGATCATTGTGGGTATAATGGTAGATGCCCGGGACCAAGTTACTATTATCTCTTTTTCCTCTCTCATGTTAAGCTTCTTTATTTTTTCCAATAAATGATTAGCTACAAAAGGATTTTTTTTTAGTGAACGTGTCACGGCCTATTATTCCCCCCCCCTTTTTTTTTTTGAAAAGACGAGTAAAAAACAATATTTATTTGATTTTGAATATTCCTATTTACGGCGACGAATAATAAAACTATTACTATATTTATTCCTTTTCCTACTTCTTCTTCCAAGCGCAGGATAACCCCAAGGGGTTGTGGGTTTTTTTCTACCAATCGGGGCCCTCCCTTCACCACCCCCGTGGGGATGGTCTACAGGGTTCATAACTACCCCTCTTACTACAGGACGCCTACCTAGCCAACACTTAGATCCGGCTCTACCCAAACTTTTCTGGTTCGCCCCAACATTACCCACTTGTCCGACTGTTGCTGAGCAGTTTTTGGATATCAAACGGACCTCCCCAGATGGAAATCTTAATGTGACCGATTTACCCTCTTTTGCAATCAGTTTCGCTACAGCACCTGCTGCTCTAGTTAATTGTCCACCCTTTCCAAGCGTGATTTCTATGTTATGTACGGCCGTGCCTAAGGGCATATGGGTTGAAGTAGATTTTTCTTTTTGATCAATAAAAACCCCTTCCCAAACCGTACAAGCTTCTTCCAAAGCATACGGCTTTCCGGATGTATATATATATATTATATGATGATATCTAGACAGATGGATTTTATATGAATCGTGTGATGAAGTACCACATGAGTGGATATATAGGAATACAAATCTGCCAAATCACTCATGTTATGATCTTATACATCCTAGGTCTTTCCGTTTCGTCATCTGGCTTATGTTCTTCATGTAGCATTCAGACCGAATGACTCTATGAAATTACGTCGCTACTTCCACATATTACGGGTAACGTAGGAGACATCTCTATTTTTCCCCGGGGGGATTTTTAGAATTACCACCACTTAGCTTTCAATTCACCTCTGACCATCAAATGAAATGTGAATAACCCATCCTCTTCTCTTTGAAACAAGGGTCGCTTCCGCTTCTGTCCGTGCTTCAAACAATTTTGTCTTCTCCATATTACCATATCTTGAGTGTCAATAATTTTATATGAGGAACTACTGAACTCAATCACTTGCTGCCGTTACTCTTCAGTTTTCTGTTGAGGTCTATCCCGTAGAGGTACTCAAATTGGATCAGTGATCAATTTCTAGGTTTCGTCGTAAACCTAATTGGTTACTTCCAATTACGTAAATCCATAGTTCAAACCGCACTCAAAGGTAGGGCATTTCCCATTGATATAGGAACTTCTGTACCGGAAACAATGGTATCTCCAATTATAGCCCCTCTGGGATGTAAAATATATCTTTTCTCACCATCTCCATAGTGTATGAGACAAATGTATGCATTTCGATTAGGGTCATATTCTATGGTTACGATCCTAGCAGATATGTCTTTTTCATTCCGTCGAAAATCGATTTTACGGTATAGACGCTTATGGCCTCCTCCTCTATGCCCTGCGGTAATGATTCCCCTGGAATTACGACCTTTACCACAGCGATGCTGTCCATAGATCAAATTATTTCGCGGATTGGATTTCACTTGACTGTCTACGGATCCTTTGCGTATGCTCGGGGTAGAAGTTTTGTATAAATGTATCGCCGTGTTATTTAGTATTTTTTTTTCTTTTTTTTTTTTACTTAAATTCTTTTCTCTTCTCTATAAGAGGTAAAATAGAATAACCCGGTTGAAGCGTAATGATCATACGTCTGTAATGCATTGTATGTCCCATAATGGGTCCCATTCTTCTACCCTTTCCCGGGAGTTGATGACTATTTATAGCTATTACTTTGACGCCAAAGAAGAGTTCGACCCAATGCTTTATTTCTGTCCTAGTTGATCCTGATTCGACATTAGAAGTATATTGATTGTTCCCCAATAACCGAATACTTTTTTCTGTAAAGACTACATATTTGATTCCATCCATAAATCTACTTTCTTCCCCACGAGTTCCAGTATCGATAAGAATTCTAGTTCTTACTCTTCATATGTTATGGTTGGTATGAATATACCATACCAATTCGTTATGTATGGATGATGAGATTCCATTGATACGGAGCCAGTGGAACTAGCCTTATTGAATGTCCCCGTTGGCCTGCATCCAGCAGGAATTGAACCTACGAATTCGCCAATTATGAGTTGGGCGCTTTAACCATTCAGCCATGGATGCTTCACTGGGGTCATTGTACATCGCGAGTGACCCAAATTCAATTCACTTAGATTCTTTTGGATTCTTTAGGAGGAATCAATGAAATGAGAGGACATCAATTCAAATCCTGGATCTTCGAATTGAGAGAAATCAAGAATTCTCGCGATTTCTTGGATTCATGGATCCAACCCGATTCGGTGAAATCTTTCACTTCCTTTTTTTTCCACCAAGAGCGCTTTATGAAACTTTTTGATTCCCGAATTTGGAGTGTCCTAATTTCACGTGATTCACAGGGTTCAATTCGTCGACATTGCACGATCAAAGGTGTAGTACTGCTTGTACTTGTAGTAGCGGTCCTTATATACAATCGAAATAGGGTCGAAAGAAAAAATATCTATTTGATGGGGCTTCTTCCTAAACCTCTGCGTTCCATTGGACCCCCCAATTATACATTGAAAGAATCCTTTTGGTCTTCCAATCTCAATAGGTTGATTGTTTCGCTCCTGTATCTTCCAAAAGGGAAAAAGATCTATGAGAGTTGTTTCATGGATCCGAAAGAAAGTACTTGGGTTCTTCCAATAACTAAAAAGTGTATCATGTCTGAATCTAACTGGGGTTCGCGGCGATGGAGGAATGTGATCGTAAAAAAGAGGAATTCCAGCTGTAAGATATCGAATGAAATTGCAGCTGGAATTGAGATCTCATTCAAAGAGAAAGATATAAAATATCTGGAGTTTTTTTTTGTATCCTATACGAATGATCCGATCCGCAAGGACCATGATTGGAAATTCTTTGACCGCCTTTCTCCGAGTAAGAAGCGAAACATAATCAACTTGAATTCGGGACAGCTATTCGAAATTTTAGTGAAACATTTGATTTGTTATCTCATGTCTGCTTTTCGTGAAAAAAGACCAATTGATGGGGGGGGTTTCTTCAAACAACAAGGAGCTGAAGCGACTATTCAATCAAATGAGATTGAACATGTTTCCCATCTCCTCTCGAGAAACAAGGGGGGTATTTTTTTGCAAAATTGCGCTCAATTTCATATGTGGCAATTTCGCCAAGATCTCTTCGTTATTGGGGGGAAGAATCGGCACAAATCGGATTTTTTGAGGAACGTTTCGAGAGAGAATTTGATTTGGTTAGACAATGCGTGGTTGGTAAACAGGAATCGGGTTTTTAGCAAGGTACGGAATGTATCGTCAAATATTCAATATGATTCCATAAGATCCATTTTCTTTCAAGTAACGGATTCTAGCCAATCGAAAGGATTTTCTGATCAATCCATAGATCCTTTCAATTCCATTAGTAATGAGGGTTCGGAATATCACACATTGATCAATCAAACAGAGATTCAGCAACTAAAAGAAAGATCAATTCTTTTAGATACTTCCTTTCTTCAAACGGAACGAACAGAGATAAAATCAGATCGATTCTCAAAATACCTTTCCGGATATTCCTCAATGGCTCGGCTATTCCCGGAACGTGAGAAGCAGATGAATAATCATCTGCTTCCAGAAGAAATAGAAGAATTTCTTGGGAATCCTACAAGATCAATTCGTTCTTTTTTCTCTGATAGATGGTCAGAACTTCATCTGGGTTTGAATCCTACCGAGAGGTCGACTATAGATCAGAAATTGTTGAAGAAACAACAAGGTGTTTCTTTTGTCCCTTCGAGGCGATCGAAAAATAAAGAAATAGTTGATATATTCAAGATAATTACGTATTTACAAAATACCTCCTCAGTTCATTCGATTGCAGCAGATCCGGGACGGGATATGGTTCCGAAGGATGAACCGGATATGGACAGTTCCAATAAGATTTCATTCTTGAACGAAAATGCATTTTTTGATTTATTTCATCTATTCCATGATCGGAACAAAGGGGGATACAGGTTGCACCACGAGTTTGAATTAGAAGAGACATTTCAAGAAATGGCAGATCTATTCACTCTATCAATAACCGAGCCGGGTTTAGCCTATCATAATAAGGAATTTGGCTTGTCTATTGATTCCTACGGAAAATTATTGAATGAGGTATTCAACTCCGGGGATGAATCGAAAAAGAAATCTTTATTGGTTCTACCTTCTATTTTTGATGAAGAGAATGAATCTTTTTATCGAAAGATAAAAAAAAAATCGGTCCGGATCTCCTGCGGGAATGATTTGGAAGATCCAAAACCAAAAATAGCGGTATTTGCTCACAACAACATAATGGAGGCGATCCATCAATATAGATTGATCCGAAATCAGATTCAAATCCAATATAGTACCTATGGGTACATAAGAAATGTATTGAATCGATTCTTTTTAATGAATCGACCCGATTGCAACTTCGCATATGGAATTCAAAAGCATCCCATAGGAATTCAAAAGCACCCAATAGGAAATGATATTCTGAATCATCTAACTATAATAATAGATAAGATCAACCAACATTTATCCAATTTGAAAAAGATTAAGAAGAAGTGGTTCGATCCTCTTATTTCTCGAACCGAGAGATCCACGAATCTGGATCCTAATGTATATAGATACAAATGCTCCAATGGAAGCAAGAATTTCCAGGAATATTTGGAGCATTTCGTTTCTGAGCAGAAACACCGTTTTCAAGTAATGTTCGATCGATTACGTATTAATCAATATTCGATTGATTGGTCCGAGGTTATCGACAAACAAGATTTGTCCAAGTCACTTCGTTTCTTTTTGTCCAAGTCACTTCTCCTTTTGTCCAAGTCGCTTCTCTTTTTATCTAAGTCACTTCCTTTTTTCGTTGTGAGTTTCGGGAATATCTCCATTCATAGGGCCGAAATCCACATCTATGAATTGAAAGGTCTGAATGATCAACCCGGCAATCCGTTGTTAGAATCAATAGGTGTTCAAATCGTTTATTTGAATAAATTGAAACCCTTCTTATTGTATGATCATGATACTTCCCAAAGATCGAAATTTTTAATCAATACAGGAACAATATTACCTTTTTTGTTCAACAAGATACAAAAGTGCATGATTGACTCATTCCGTACTAGAAAAAATCGCAGGAAATCCTTTGAGAACACGGATTCCTATTTATCAATGATATCCCACGATCGAAACAATTGGTTGAATCCTCAGAAAAGTTCATTGATATCTTCTTTTTATAGAGCAAATAGACTTCAATTCTTGAATCATCCCCATCGCTTCTGGTTCTATTGTAACAAAGGATTCCATTTTTATGGGGAAAAGACCCGTATCCATAATTATGATTTTACGTATGCACAATTCCCCAATATCTTGTGCATTCGCAACAAAATATTTTCTTTGTGTTTCAGTAAAAAAAAACATGTTTTGGGAGAGAGAGAGACTATTTCACCAATTGAGTCACAGGTATCTGGCATATTCATACCTAACAATGTTCCACAAAGTGGTAACGAAACGTATAACTTGTACAAATCTTTCCATTTTTCAATTCGATCCGATCCATCCGTTCCTATTTACTCGATTGCAGACATTTCTGGAACACCTGTAATAGAGGAACAAATAGTCAATTTTGAAAGAACTTATTGTCAGCTTCTTTCAGATATGAATCTATCTGATTCAGAAGGGAAAAACTTGCATCACTATCTCCGTTTCAATTCAAACATGGGTTTGATTCACACTCCATGTTTTGAGAAATATGTGCCGTCCGGAAAGAGGAAAGAACTGAGTCTTTGTCTAAAGAAAAGCGTTGAGAAGGGGGAAGTAGGTAGAACCCTTCAACGAGATAGTGCTTTTTCAAATCTCTCAAAATGGAATTTGTTCCAAACCTATATGCCATGGTTCCTTACTTGGACGGGGTGTAAATATCTTTATTTCACCTTAAAAAACAATATTTATTTGATATTGAATATTCCCTTTCAATATTCCCTAAGTGGCAGTCAAAATTTTGTGTCCGTTTTTCATGATATTATGCATGGATCAGATATATCATGGCCAATTCCTCAGAAAAAGTGGTGGTCGATTCTTCCACAACGGAATCTGATAAGTGAGAGTTCGAGTAAGTGTTTACAGAATCTTCTTCTGTCCGAAGAAATGATTCATCGAAATAATGAGTCACCCATTCCATTGATATGGACACATCTGAGATCACCAAATGCTTGGGAGTTCCTCTATTCAATTCTTTTCCTTCTTCTTGTTGCTGGATATCTCGTTCGTACACATCTTCTCTTTGTTTTCCGAGCCTCTAGTGAGTTACAGACAGAGTTAGAAAAGATCAAATCTTTGATGATTCCATCATACATGATTGAGTTGCGAAAACTTCTGGATAGGTATCCTACATCTGAACTGAATTCTTTCTGGTTAAAGAATCTCTTTCTAGTTGCTCTGGAACAATTAGGAGATTCTCTGGAAGAAATACGGGATTCTGCTTCTGGCGGCAACATGCTATTGGGTGGTGGTCCCGCTTATGGGGTCAAATCAATACGTTCTAAGAAGAAATATTTGAATATCAATCTCATCGATCTCATCAGTATCATACCAAATCCCATCAATCGAATCACTTTTTCGAGAAATACGAGACATCTAAGTCGTACAAGTAAAGAGATCTATTCATTGATAAGAAAAAGAAAAAACGTGAACGGTGATTGGATTGATGATAAAATAGAATCCTGGGTCGCGAACAGTGATTCGATTGATGATGAAGAAAGAGAATTCTTGGTTCAGTTCTCCACCTTAACGACGGAAAAAAGGATTGATCAAATTCTATTGAGTCTGACTCATAGTGATCGTTTATCAAAGAATGACTCTGGTTATCAAATGATTGAACAACCGGGATCCATTTACTTACGATACTTAGTTGACATTCATAAAAAGTATCTAATGAATTATGAGTTCAATAGATCCTGTTTAGCAGAAAGACGGATATTCCTTGCTCATTATCAGACAATCACTTATTCACAAACCTCGTGTGGGGCTAATAGTTCTCATTTCCCATCTCATGGAAAACCCTTTTCGCTCCGCTTAGCCCTATCCCCTTCTAGGGGTATTTTAGTGATAGGTTCTATAGGAACTGGACGATCCTATTTGGTCAAATACCTAGCGACAAACTCCTATGTTCCTTTCATTACGGTATTTCCGAA